ATACTTGATTTATAGAATACATAGTTCTATAAAAGACTGTAAGTTGTTTTCTCAAAATCGGGTTCTGTTTGGGTTCTGGGTAGCGGCCCAAACAGATATACCAATAGGGATGAGGTAAGGCTTACTTATTAATTCCAGAACTACGAAAGTAAGAGGTCAGAAATCTTGGTATCCAAAGGTTCCTAAAGGACATTCCATTTTTGCTCCTAGGATTGAAGAAAAGATTATACGAAAGACTATCAAGACTTCCTAATTATCTTACACTACCTACACTAACGTAGGGTCTACTGACTCTGTCTGGAATTAGATTGGATAGACTGATGGGAAATCAATTTAGGAGTTGTGGAAAGGACTGAAGATACTTTGTATCCATACTTACGAGAGACTCCGAGTACTCAAACATTCAATCAGGATGGTTGGTCGGCTCTTATCTTATAGAATAACAGAGTCAAAGTAAAAAAAAAAAAAGATTTCTTTGGTCGTGTAAGGAGATTACAAAAAAAATGTATGTAATAATGGTAGTGATGTCTCCCCATTCTTTCACAGAAAGAAAGACAGTAAGGCTTAGATCAAATAGGAAATGTAGGTATCCAATAGATAGTTATCTATCTTGATGGTATATTTTTTTTTTATTTTTGCTTATGAAAGAAAGGTAACAAAACAAACAATAGGTCTTACTATTCCCACATGTTCCATTAGGAGCATTACTTTGCAATTTGCAAGGAAAAGGTGTGTGTATCATATTTTTACTTAATACTTCCCAATTCTACCAGAAATCCTATAAAGAATCTGTTACGAGTGGATTCATTGAATTGGTTCATCAATAGCCTTAAGTCAGAATCCTATTTTGACTCTGCGCCATTGATTCTACTATGATTATTGATCAATAATGGAATAATTCCTTCATAGAAATAGGAGATATAATTCACATGGATATAGTAAGTCTCGCTTGGGCTGCTTTAATGGTAGTCTTTACATTTTCCCTTTCACTCGTAGTATGGGGAAGGAGTGGACTCTAGGTATATTAATAATTGATTGAGTAATCGATTGAGTAATCGATTGAGTAATCGATTGAGTAATCGAATTGTATCAATTGTTTAATTGATCATTTTGCATTGATCGTTTTTCGAAGCTTTATTTTTAAAAAGCTTGTCTCTCTTTCAAAATTATACTGGAAAGACAATAATGAATAATAACCATTCGATCAAACAACGAATGATTCCTATAGTTTAGTTGTATTTCAAAACTCAAATCTACGCATGATAGGAAATTTTTTCCAACCGAATTCCTCCTAAATATTCTGTTTGGATAAACCTGTTCTTACCAGAATTATGGATATTACAACGAGAAAAAACCAATCCCTAGTTTTTTCTTTATTTGTTTCTCTCTTTCTTTACTTTCACTGTTCTAAGAACAAATCGTTCTGCTATTAGATTACGACGATACTTACTTTCTACTGGAAGTGACTAGTGGTTGTCCAAAGAGGTTCTACACATAATAAAATTAGATCTTTCTTCCGCTGAGTGATCCACCACATATCATACATTTAACATTTTAGACTCCTAGAGATTTTTTTATGCTTTTTTGACTCATCTCATGTCATGTTTAAGCATGAAAAATGGTCCGAGTCCCCTTTACTAATCTTCTTCCTTTCAAAATCTGAAGAAGTTACCATAGAACTTCGTAAATGATCTGTTAATGGCTCAATCAATGACTTCTTGGGATGGGAAATCAAAAAAATTCCTTGGTTTTGTTTTCTTTTGCTATAGTATAGGAATATACTATTCTTCCTCTATTGATTCTTTTGATGGATCCCGGAACCTATATATAAAATTATAAGAAACCTAGGAATTAGAAGAATTGGCCTTCGATTATTTTGGGTTGATCGAAATCGAGTGGATGTAGCGAAAAAAAGAAATAGAATTAGACTGCTATTTCGATGTACTAGTCTACTATTTAGATTAGATGTACATCTAATACATCATATACATACATATTGTAAATTGATCTATATAAACCCTCCATTTAGATAAAGTCTATATCTGTATACAATACAACTTTATATGATAATATCATTGTATACAATATTAGATAATATAAAATACTCTAAAGTGTGGTAGAAAGGACTATATATAGTCCTTTCTACCACACTTTATGATTCCAACCAGATCATTTCATTTAAGACTTGGAATTTTCTTTTAATCCCTTTCTTTCATTTCTTCAATCATTGAAAAAAGGATTGATAAGAACTAATAATTCAGATTCAAATTAATCATTTTGACTGACTGTTTTTACGTAGATAATAAGTAAAAAAGCAGTAGGAACTAGAATGAACAGTGCAGTAGCAATAAATGCGAGAATATTGACTTCCATAATTTCATTATTTATTTATTTTTTTCTTCGCAATAACTCGGGATGTAATCCCATAGAGATGAGAAATTTAACTCCTGTAAATTCATTGGGATGAATTGATCCTGATGATACTGAATAGGATCAATATTATGAATAACAATATCTGATCTATCAAATCGATTCATCGTCGAGAATTGAATAGTATAACATGGGAAGATCCTTTATCCATACTAATTACGAAATGGGATTTTTTATTGGATCAGGAATCCCATTGGATTTTTCATCCTCTTCCACTTTTTCTTTTCTATAACCTACTGTCTTCCTTATCTTATACAACTCTCCTTCCTGTGTATTATACTTACAATTATGAGGTATTATATGACCGGTATTCTATGGGTCACACACAGACCCAAACGAGGTGAGATGGAAAAAAAGGGATTAAATAAAAAAGATCAAATATTCCAACAAATTTACTGAAAAGGGTCCTTGCTCGGTCTTTTCTTTTATTTTATTAGTATCCTCTTTCTTGTATTTATTTGTACTGGAATGCATACATCAAAAATGATGTCTGCAATTTGAATGAGAATGAGATAGATTGTTTACAATTAGTCATTGAGGATACACAAACAAAGTCAGAACTAGAAAAGGTGTGGTTTAACCTGAAAAGTACTCTGTCGGGGTAATTATGTTAAGTTCATTGTCCATCGTACAATAAACGAATACCATTTTTGTATGTACTCCCGGTAAAATAGGATCACTCTACTCCATTTCATTGATCAAGAACAATCGAAAAAGAAAGTAAGACGAGGATGGTATCTCTAAAAATACTGAATATAGTAATACCACCAATTGTACTAATGTACATATGATATGTCTCTCCTTTATCAATCGGGAGTAGTGGAAAGATTTGAAATTCCCGTATCCATATTTGTGTGATGATAAATGCGAAATAAAAAACAAAAGAAATAAGGATCCCCACTGGGGATTAGATCTTGCTTCCTGTCCCCCTTTTCCGTGAAAAGAGAGAGATAAATTGATAAATTCACCGGATCCTAGTTCGGGACTGACGGGGCTCGAACCCGCAGCTTCCGCCTTGACAGGGCGGTGCTCTGACCAATTGAACTACAATCCCAGCGAAGTGTATGGCATACATATTCTTAATCTTACATATTCTTAATGTAATCATAAGAACATTCTAGTCCTAGTCGTCGTATTGTAAGAAAGACAGGAATGATATACTGATATCATATCCACATATAATATGGGCTATAGTGAGAGTGACACAGATTACTAGTAACCAATAATTATTTTACGGCCAAAAGTGGATAATCAATCAGAAAAAAGAACTAAACTTTTTTGTTTGCTTTTCATGATACTTTACTTAATTAAGTAAAGTATCATGAATTAGATCCTTAGAAAGATCAGAAAGAGAAAAATAGGGATAGAGAAAAAAAATTGATTCTTTCTCTTTATTTCTACGGATTAGGCATTTCCATTTATGGAAGACAAATTGGTTATATTCATGGAGCGGTGAATTATTGGGCCGAGCTGGATTTGAACCAGCGTAGACATATTGCCAACGAATTTACAGTCCGTCCCCATTAACCACTCGGGCATCGACCCAGGAAGAATTCATTCTAGGCTTATCGATAATCTATGATCAACTTCCTTTCATAGTACCCTACCCCCAGGGGAAGTCGAATCCCCGCTGCCTCCTTGAAAGAGAGATGTCCTGAACCACTAGACGATAGGGGCATATACGCCCGACCATCATCATACTATGATAATAGTATGAGCAGTTTTTTGGAATTGTCAATATAGTCTAATGGTATGACTAGATCCAAAAAATCTTTCCTACTTTCTTTTATGTTATGATTTTTTAGAATTTTTTTCAAAAATTCTAAATAATAATCTTATTTTGGAGTAAATCCAATTTATTGTTCCTGAATGAACTCCTATGCATATACGTATATATTATGTACATATAGTACATATATACATATATGCAGTAGACTCATAATGAAAAAAAAAAATGGCTAATTCATGAATTGAATAAAACGGCCCTTTTAACTCAGTGGTAGAGTAACGCCATGGTAAGGCGTAAGTCATCGGTTCAAATCTGATAAAGGGCTTTTTTTTCCACTAAACTCAAGTTTTAGCCTTCGTTTTTCAGCGGAAAATATCTCTATTATTTTTTCTAAAAAGAAAAGGATAACCACCATTATAACGAATTCTTATTATTCTGACTTTGAGTTAGGAAGTTGAACATTTATTGATTAGCAAAATGAATAATTGCACGTATTAGGAGTAGTCCACCTGTAGTGACATAGTAGTCCTCCTCATGTCTCATTATTCACAAATTTTTTGTCCTGGGACATAACAGAAATATTCTATAATACTCTATATATACAATTCCTATTATTAATCGACAAACCAAGGTGTTCTTATTTCTCCAATGTTCTTATAACACCCACTATCAAATTCTAAATAAAGAAAAAGTAAGTGGACCTGACCCATTGAATGATGACTATATCAGCTATTCTGATATTTAAATTCGATATAGATTAAATTGTATAAGCAGATTTATTTTTATTTACTTAGACCACGCAAAGCAAGAATTTGTCAATATTTACGATTTAATCTTCTTG